TCTGAATACAATATCTTTCAAATTCATTAAAATTTCATGTACCGATTCTTGAATATCCGCTATGGTAGAATATTCGTGTGAGACTTTCTCAGATTTTACACGTGTGATACATGTTCCTTCTATTTCTCCAAGTAAAGCTCTTCGCATTGCAATGCCTATTGTGTCGGCTTGACCTTTCATAAGTGGAGACAGAATAAAACGTCCATAATAAAGACGTTTACTGTCTATTCTTGATTCAACACACTTCCACTGTAGTGTCCGAGTAGCTACTGTTATTTTCTCTCGAACCATAGTAAGAGTATTTGATTGGATCATTGAATCATTTATTTCTCTTGTTTTTCTTGAAAGTTCTTCAATATACATTCCTATACACGTCTTTTTTTCGGAGGTCTACAGCCGTTATGTGGCATAGGGGTTACATCTCGTACGAAAGTTAATAACATACCACTTCTACGAATAGCTCGAAGCGCTGCGTCTCTTCCGAGACCGGGACCTTTTATCATGACTTCTGCTCGTTGCATACCTTGATCTACTACCGTACGAATAGCATTTGCTGCTGCGGTTTGAGCAGCAAATGGTGTCCCTCTTCTCGTACCCTTGAATCCACAAGTACCGGCGGAAGACCACGAAACCACTCGACCCCGTACATCTGTAACAGTGACAATGGTATTATGGAAACTTGCTTGAACATGAATAACTCCCTTTGGTATTCTACGCGCACTCTTACGTGAACTAATACGCCCCTTCTTACGTGAACCAATTCTCGGTATAGCTTTTGCCATATTTTATCATCTCATAAATATGAGTCGGAGATATGGATATATCCATTTCATGTTAAAACAGATTTCTTATTTTTTTATGTATCGCTTGCTTTATCGAGTCTGATTATCCCTGTCTTTGTTTATGTCTCGGGTTGGAACAAATTACTATAATTCGTCCCCGCCTACGGATTAGTCGACATTTTTCACAAATTTTACGAACAGAAGCTCTTATTTTCATATTTGTCATTCCTTATCTTAAATCTGAATCTACTTCTTGGAAGAAAATAAGTTTCTTTAGATTTTGCATCTTGAATCGTATTCTCGCGAAAGGGATGTTCAAGGTAAAAAATCACCTAATCCTTCGAATCCTTGTTGCGGAGTCGATAAATTATGCGTCCTCTGGTTGAATCATAACGACTTACTTCAATTTTGACTCTATCTCCTGGTAGTATCCGTATAAAACTGCGTCGGATCTTTCCTGAAACATAACCTAGAATCAGATCTTCATTATCTAAACGAACCCGGAACATGCCATTGGGAAGCGATTCGGTAATTAAACCTTCATGAATCCATTTTTGTTCTTTCATTCCAGGTAAAGCCCCCTTGAAGTATCAACTAATGGAGGAGGAACAATATTAGACAACTCGTCCCTTTTCTTTTTTTTTTTACAATTACAAATAGTAAGTTTTGAATCCAATTTGTATATTAAAAAGATTACCATATATAACACAAAATTTCTCCACCGATTCCTTCTAGTCGAGCCTCTCGGTCTGTCATTATACCTCGAGAAGTAGAAATAATTACAATTCCCATCCCGCCTAAAATTCGAGGAATTCGTTGAGAGTTAGAATAAATTCGTAGACCAGGTCGACTGATCCGTTTTAAATTCAAAATATTTCTATAGGGTCCTTTCCTATTCCTTCTATGTCGCAGCGTTAAAACCAAAAAATATTTGTTGTTTTCTCGATGTTTTCTCACGTTTTCGATAAAACCTTCTCGTAAAAGTATTTTAACAATATTTTCGGTAATATTAGTAGATGTTATTCGAACCACTCTTTTTTTATCCATATCAGCATTTCTTATAGAGGTTATTATCTCAGCAATAGTGTCCCTACCCATGATGAACTAAAATTGTTAGTGACTCCAAATTTGATATAATCAACATGTCTTTCTTTTTTTTTTTTATTTTACTTATTTTTTTATGAATAATTAATAAAGGTATATACGTGAGATACAATCTATTTATTAATCTATTTCTTTCAAATACCCTATTAGAAACATATCACGATCTTGGTTTATAATACCTCGGGAGCTAATGAAACTATTTTAGTAAAATTTAATTGTCTCAACTCCCGTGCGATCGCGCCAAAAATTCGAGTTCCTTTGGGATTTCCTTCTTGATCAATAACAACTGCAGCGTTGTCATCATATCGTATTATCATACCATTGTTACGTTTGAGTTCTTTACAGGTACGCACAATTACAGCTCTGACCACCTCTGATCTTTCTAGGGGCATATTTGGTACTGCTTCTTTGATAACAGCAACAATAACGTCACCAATATGAGCATATCGACGATTGCTAGCTCCTATGATTCGAATACACATCAATTCTCGAGCCCCGCTGTTATCCGCTACATTTAAATGGGTCTGAGGTTGAATCATATCATTTTGTAATCTGTTCTTTCAATGCAAAATACGAAGAAAAAAAAAAGAAATATTCTTTGTCTAAAATAAAAAAAAAAATTGCAATTTTCCAAGACCCATTTCGCTTGGTTCTACTTTTTTATCCCTTATCCCGAAATAATGAATTGAGTCCGTATAGGCATTTTTGATGCTGCTATTGAAATAGCCGTTCTCGCTATATTTTCTGTTACTCCGCCCATTTCAAAAAGTATTCGACCCGGTTTAACAACAGCTACCCAATATTCGGGGGACCCCTTACCTGAGCCCATACGCGTTTCAGCGGGTCTTACTGTAATTGGTTTGTCTGGAAATATACGTACCCATATTTTTCCACCCCGACGTACATTTCGTGTCATTGCTCGTCGACCTGCTTCTATTTGTCTAGCTGTGATCCAAGCAGGTTCAAGTGCCTGAAGGGCATATTTACCGAAACATATATCATTCCCTCGATAAGATATTCCTTTCATTCTTCCTCTATGTTGTTTACGGAATCTGGTTCTTTTGGGGTTATAGTTGATGATTCTTTCTTAATTTCATCTCTACTACAGAACCAGACGTGAGAATTTCTTCTCATCTGGCTCCTCGCGAATATGAATAAAAGGATTCAAAAATAAAAAATATTAAATTTGAGGTAAGATATAATATTTTATTTTAATTAATAAAATAGATATGTATTTATTTAATACATTTGAATCGTGGTATTCTTTGAGATTTCATCTAATCTATTAGTAATTTGTGTATCTTGTTTGAATAGATAACTAAAAATTTTCTATTTTAGAAATCCTATTGTTATTTTTTTTTTTAATTGTTTTTTTTTTATCGTTCAAATTTAGCAATCAAAAAAAAGAAAGTTTTCGCGGGCGAATATTTACTCTTCTATTTCAATTTTAGGATTGTCTCGTGACTTCTCAGAATAGATGAATTGATCTCCGGTTCGTTCCGCCATCCCGACCAGTGAATCATTAAGATTCATTTTAATAAAATCTTTTGTATTCACAGTTTCCATCGTTCCCATCACTTCTTATTTAATGGTTAGGTCAAAATTTTACAATGGAGCTCATAATGTAATTTATTCTTGAGTCAATTTTCTCAGTCTTTATTGGCTCGAAACTCTTGATTTTTTTGTTTTGTTCTAGTTCTGTTCTATAAGAAGAGTCATTTAATTATGGATGAATCAGTATTGATGCTTTATTACACTGTCTTTTTTATGAGATCACTCATAGACCTTACATATTGGAATTCTATATCATTGATATTTTTCTCTTTCTCTCATCCTTCCATTTATCCACAGCTTTCTTCTCTCTTTTACTTTACAACTTAAAATCATATTGATTTTTGTTTTTGCAAAAACAAAAAAATTTCAGTTGCTACAAAGATGTGATTGATATATCACATTTTGACTGCTTCTTTAGCTTTAAATCGAGATAATGCGAAGTGATGAGTTGGTTATTAGTTCATATATTATGGGGCTGATTTCTAACCCCAAAAAGCCAACGAGTCACACACTAAGCATAGCAATTTTATCAAACGGTTAATCGAATTTTTATTCAACCTTATAGAATTAACATTAGAATTGCTAGTTTTGAGAAAAAAAAAAAAAACGAATGAAGGGGTTTAGCTTTCGAGATAGAAGGAAAAGCAAAATACAAGTTTCTTATTCCTCGTCTATAAATATCCAAATTTTTATGCCTAATACACCATAGATAGTTCGAACTTTATAGGAACAATAATCAATTTTAGCTCGAAGGGTTTGTAGGGGAACCCTACCTTCTCTAATCCATTCGACACGTGCAATTTCTTTTCCGTCAATACGCCCTGCAATTTGGACTTGAATTCCTTTTGTATTTGCTTGTTCAGTTAATTCAATAGCTTTTTTCATTGCTTTTCGAAATGAAACTCTATTCTTTAATTGTCCGGCTATATATTCGGCAAGAATATTAGGGTTTCCATAAGGTTTTACAATTTTTGTGATGGCAATGTTAAGTTTTCGGTTCACACAATTAAATTCTTTTTGTAGAGTCATCTGTAGTTCTTCGATTCCTCGCGGTCGATTTTCTAGTAATGGCTTGGGGAATCCCATAAAAATTATTACCTGGATCAGATCGATTCTTTTTTGAATCTCTATACGTGCAATTCCCTCTACCCCAGAGGATATTTTTGTATTCTTTTGTACATAATTCTTAATACAATTTCTTATTTTTTGATCTTCGTGTAGACCCTCAGAATAATTTTTTGGTTGTGCAAACCAAAGAGAATGATGACCTTGGGTTGTACCAAGTCTGAAACCAAGTGGATTTATTTTTTGTCCCATACTCCTCCACTACTATACATATCATGATACACCATAGCTTTATGGTTATTTTTCCATTTAGGGTTTTTTAACGAATTTATCTCTACATATTCATCATCTAAAGATATATCTTTCATTACAATAGTTATATGACAGGTAGGTCTTTTTATCGGATAACTACGTCCTCGAGCCCGGGGTTTAAATTTCTTTATGGTAGTACCCTTGTTGACTTCGGCTTTACTAATCAGTAAATTGGCTTCGTTG